AAAAAAAAGATTTTAAATAGTGTAAATAGATGCATGCTGGGGCACAAAAAATACTACTAGAGGTTTTCCTGTTTCCGGGGGGTTTTCAGGAGTGATAGACATCTTAGGAGTATAGGGGGGTAGGGGGGTTTAACGCGCAAAAGCCTCCGGGGGTGATCTTAGGAATCTTTCGAGTAACATTCATAATTTATGCTCTTGATATCCTTATATGTGGTTCTTTATACAATGTCTTTCCACCATGAATACTATTTCCTCGCGCGCAAGGAAATGTTCACCCTTGTCAGCTGTTACCGTGTGCACTCTGAAATGCCAAGTGAAAGGAAACCAAAAAAGAGAACCCCTTGCCCGATGGAGTGAACGCTCGGCTTGCTGGGTAACGAGTCGTATGATTACCACCATTAACTTATGCAAGCGTCGATGAAAGTGTGGGGAATAATATCAATACATGGCCCTGAAGTAGGAACCAAATGCCAGGAATAATTCACTGTGTGAAACCCCCACAATAGTTGTCCCTCACCTTCAATAACCGTATGCATTAAGAAATCAACTGATGGTAGGCTCTTACTACATTAAAATTGTGAGGTATGACGGGATGGTGTGTCCACGTATATCTAGACTAATGAGTTTTGTGATAGATCTTAAGTTTCGCCCGTCATTAAATCAGTTATGTATTTTATCTTTTTATGCTTTATGTAAATCTTAGTTAAATAGGTGATGAATGAATGGTATAATCCTAGTAATGTTGATAATACATGTATGTACTAAAACATTATTGATATGTTTAATAAAAATGTATGGTGTTAATACATACATGTAAATGTCGCTAAACAAAGAATAGTTTAGCTTAGAATCCTAGCTTTGGGAGTTAGGGGTGGGGGTTAAAATCCCCCTTCTTTGAGCAGTAGGGGGGATTTTAACCCCCGGCGTCCAGTTTACAAGACTGGTGCTCTAACGCTGAGCTACTAATGCAGGTTCATTCAAGGACCTTGTTTTCTAGTCAACCAACGAGGGGTGTTAGAACAAGGAAGAGAAAAAAGTATAGGAAGGAAGCAACTTGGCCAATGACAATGAAAGGGTGTTCTACTGGCATCCCTCCAATTCAGGTCAGAATGGCGACGTTTGCGACGAGGGCTCAGAAGAGGAGTTGCGTGAGGGGGCGAAACGTCAGGCCTCGTTGTTTGGAGGTGTGGAGGATGGGAACTACTATTAGCACGAGGATGGAGGCGAGGAGGGCGAGGACGCCCCCCAGTTTGTTGGGAATTGATCGAAGGATGGCGTAGGCAAATAAAAAATACCATTCTGGCTTGATGTGGGGCGGGGTAACGAGGGGGTTGGCGGGGGTGAAGTTGTCTGGGTCGCCGAGGAGGTTCGGCGAGAATAATGCTAGGGAGGTTAGGGCGATTAGTAGTGCAGCAAAGCCTAGAAGGTCTTTGTAGGAAAAATAGGGGTGGAATGAGATTTTGTCTGCATCTGAGTTGAGTCCTAGGGGGTTATTTGAGCCTGTTTCATGTAAAAAGAGAAGGTGAATTACTGTTGCGGCGGCAATGATAAAGGGGAATAAGAAGTGGAAGGCAAAGAATCGGGTGAGGGTGGCGTTGTCTACGGAGAATCCCCCTCAGATTCATTGGACGAGGGTATTTCCTACATAGGGGACTGCGGAGAGGAGGTTGGTGATGACGGTTGCGCCTCAGAAGGATATTTGTCCTCAGGGCAGAACATAGCCCACGAATGCGGTTATTATTACTAGAAGAAGAAGAATTACTCCGATGTTTCATGTTTCTTTATAGAGGTATGAACCATAGTAGAGGCCCCGGCCGATGTGTAAATAAATGCAGATGAAGAAGAAGGATGCGCCGTTAGCGTGGATGTTACGGATGAGTCAGCCGTAGTTTACGTCTCGGCAGATGTGCGCAACTGAGGAAAATGCGGTGGCAATGTCAGAGGTGTAATGTATGGCAAGGAATAGGCCTGTAAGGATCTGGGTGGCTAGGCATAGGCCTAGCAGGGACCCAAAGTTTCATCAGGCGGAGATGTTCGAGGGGGCAGGGAGGTCAACTAGTGCGTTGTTAGCAATTTTTAGAAGGGGGTGTGTTTTTCGCAAGCTTGCCATTAGGTTTTTGTAGTTGAATAACAACGGTGGTTTTTCAAGCCATAAGTCCTGGTTAAAATCCTGGCAGAAATTATGACCTATATGATGTCTCTGTTTTTAGTCGGGCTAGTATTAGGATTAGTTGCGGTTGCTTCTAATCCTTCCCCCTATTTTGCTGCTTTAGGGCTGGTGGTGGTAGCGGGGCTGGGGTGTGGGGTTCTTGTCGGGCATGGGGGGCCTTTTTTGTCTTTAGTACTCTTTTTAATTTACTTGGGGGGAATGTTGGTGGTGTTTGCATATTCAGCAGCTTTAGCTGCTGAACCTTACCCCGAAACTTGAGGAAGTTGGCCTGTTTTAGGGTACATACTGGCGTATACTTTAGGGGTGGTTGGTGCATCTGGGGTCTTTTGAGGGGGGTGATATGAGGCTTCTTGGACAACTGCAGATGAGCTTGGAGGGTTTTCTATGGTTCGGGGAGACGTTGGCGGGGTTGCTTTAATATACTCATTAGGTGGGGGAATACTAGTAATTAGTGCTTGAGTTCTTTTATTAACTTTATTCGTAGTGTTAGAATTAACTCGGGGTCTGAGTCGGGGGGCACTTCGGGCGGTTTAGCTAGCAAAAATAAGGGTTGCGAGGGCTAGTGACAGAAGGAATAGGGTGAGATATGTTTTGACTATGCCTTGTTGGATGTTGCTTGTGGTGGTGATGAGGGGTAAGTTAAGAGCGGGTATTGCTTTAGGGCCTACTTTCTCTAGTCAGGTTTGGTCTACTATTTGACTGGCAATTGATTGACCTAGTAATAAGTTAAGTTTAGGGGTGAGGCGGTGAATAATTGCTGGGAAAAAGCCCAATATGTTGGAGAAGTGGTGGGGAGTTAGATGGGGTGTGGGTTTGTGCTGTTTGTTTGTAAGGGTGGCGAGTTCTAGTGCAATAAGTAGTCCGGAGACTGTGACAAGGAGGGCTGCTAATTTTAGTAAGGGGGGTATGGACATAATAGGGGTTTTTAGGGGGGTAATATTAGAGGTGATGAGAAGGCCGGCGATGATGCTTCCTCAGGCTAAACGTTTGATGGGGTTAATTACAGCGGGGTTGTTTTCATTAATGGGGGAGAGGGGGGAGAAACGTGGGTGTCCTATCGAGACAAAGAATACAACGCGAAGGCTGTAGATGGCCGTGAAAGAAGTGGCGAGAAGGGTAAGGGTGAGGGCTCAGGCGTTAAGGTGGGATGTGTTTAGTGCTTCAATGATTGCATCTTTAGAGAAGAAGCCTGCTAAGAAGGGGGTCCCCGTGAGGGCCAAGCTACCAATTGTTAAACATGAAGAGGTAAAGGGGGCTAGGTGGTGTATACCCCCTATCTTTCGGATGTCTTGTTCATCATTTAAGCTGTGGATGATGGAGCCCGAGCATAAGAATAACATGGCTTTGAAGAAGGCGTGAGTACAGATATGAAGGAAGGCTAATTGAGGCTGGTTGAGGCCAATTGTAACTATTATGAGGCCTAATTGGCTCGATGTAGAGAAGGCAACAATTTTTTTGATGTCGTTCTGGGTTAGGGCGCAGGTGGCTGTAAAGAGCGTGGTTAGGGCTCCTAGGCAAAGGCAGGTAGTCAGGGCGGTTTGATTGTGTTCTATTAATGGGCTGAGCCGAACCAGTAAAAAAATACCTGCAACAACCATTGTGCTGGAGTGCAGTAGGGCAGAGACCGGCGTGGGACCTTCCATGGCCGAGGGCAGCCATGGGTGAAGCCCGAATTGGGCTGATTTGCCAGTAGCAGCGATAATTAGGCCAAGAAGGGGAAAGGTCATGTCGAAGTCTTTCGCGGTAATAAATATTTGTTGGATTTCTCAAGAGTTGAGATTTGTTGCAGTTCAGGCTATAGCGAAGATTAGTCCGATATCGCCGACGCGGTTGTAAAGAACTGCCTGGAGGGCTGCTGTGTTAGCGTCTGCTCGTCCGTACCATCAGCCGATGAGGAGGAAGGATATGATGCCTACTCCTTCCCAGCCAATAAAGAATTGAAACATGTTGTTGGCTGTTACTAGTAAGATTATGGCGATGAGAAAAATGAGCAGGTATTTAAAGAATCGGTTTATGTTCGGGTCGGCGTGTATGTATCATGCTGCAAATTCAAGGATAGACCAGGTGACATATAAGGCTACGGGGGTAAAAATAATAGAATAGAAGTCGAATTTAAAGCTAATATTAACATCAAACATAAGGGTGTTCATTCAGGTTCAGTTAGTAACGATAGTCTCTGCGCCCTCGTTGAGGAAGAGGCTTAGGGGGAGGAGGCTCGTGAGAAAGGCTAGTTTGACTGCTGTTTTGACGTGGGAGAGGGCCCATAAGGGGTCTTGGGATTTAGGGGAGAGCGTTGTTAGTACGGGAAACAATAAGAGAATGAAAATGATGATCAAACTTGACGTTATTATAAGGGGGGTGGTGTGCATAGCTACTACTTGGATTTGCACCAAGAGTTTTTGGTTCCTAAGACCAACGGATGAGCTGTTATCCTTTAGGAGCAGGGCGAGTGAGCCCCGGGGTTTAACCAGGGTGGTGGAAGTTAGCAATTTCCGGTGCTGGCGAGCCTCTCTCGGTGGATAAGGGGGCTTTAACCTCTGTCTCTAGAATCACAATCTAGTGTTTTTATTAAACTATATCTACACGCAGTCCAGCCTCAGATTAGCGCGGGGTTGAGGATAAGGAGAAGAAGGGGTAAGAGGTGGAGGGTTATCAGTAAGTGCTCTCGAGAGTGGGAGGGGTCGAGGGCAATAATGTGGGTGGGAAGGGGTCCTCGTTGAGTCATGAGGAACATGTAGAGGGAATAACCGGCAGTGATAAGGGTCCCTGCCCCGGTGAGGGCCAGAGTTCATCAAGATCAGTTGACCAGGGATGTGATGATTATAAGCTCTCCCATGAGATTGGGGAGGGGGGGAAGGGCTAGGTTTGCTAAGCTGGCAATAAATCACCAGGAGGTTATTAAAGGGAGAACAATTTGTATGCCTCGGGCTAGGACTATTGTACGGCTATGTGTTCGTTCGTAGTTTGTGTTTGCCAGGCAGAAGAGGGCAGAGGAGGTTAGTCCGTGTGCAATTATAAGAATGAGGGCCCCGGTAAAGCCTCAGGGGGTTTGAATGAGAATGCCGGCAACAACCAGGCCCATGTGACCAACAGAGGAATATGCAATTAGGGACTTTAGATCAGTTTGGCGAAGACAGATCGAGCCGGTTATAACTACTCCCCAGAGGGCAAAAATAATGAATGGGTAGGAGAGCTCTTTTGTGAGGGGCTCAAGTAGAGTCATTATTCGTATCATGCCGTAGCCGCCTAGTTTAAGAAGGACGGCCGCAAGAATTATGGAGCCAGCAATAGGGGCTTCGACGTGTGCTTTAGGTAGTCAGAGGTGCACCCCATAAAGTGGCATTTTAACTAGGAAGGCTAGGAGGCAGGCCGCTCACCATAGTTTATCAGCGTAGGTTAATAAGGGGAAGGGGTTTACATATTGTAATGTTAGTAGGGAAAGGGTTCCTGTGCTGTTTTGAAGAAGCAGAAGGGCAACAAGAAGTGGGAGGGAGCCTGCGAGGGTATAAAATAAGAAATAGGTGCCTGCGTTGAGGCGCTCTGTTTGGTTCCCTCATCGGGTGATGAGGAATAGGGTTGGGATTAGGGTGGCTTCAAATATAACGTAAAACATAATAATCTCGGTGGCGCTGAAGGCCATAATTAGGAAGGCCTGAAGGGAGGTTAAAAGTATAATAAACATGCGTTGCCGATTTACGGGCTCGGAGGTTGTGTGGTTTTGGCTGGCTAAGATTATAAGGGGGAGGAGCCAACAAGTGAGGATGAGAAGGGGGGTTGAAAGGGGATCTGTGGCTATATAAAGGCTAAGTGAGGATCAGCCAGTTTCTAGAAGATTCTTTAGTCAGGTGAGGCTAGCGAGAGCAATAATGAGGCTATGAAGCAGGGCTGTAGGCCAGAGCCATTTGGAGGGCGACAATCAGATGGTTGGGATGAGCATTAGGGTGGGAATTAAAATTTTTAGCATTGTAGGAGGTTTAAGTTTTGTAAGCGGTCTGAGCCGTGGGTTCGGGAGGTGGCTACAAGTAGGGCGAGTCCGGCGCTAGCTTCACAAGCCGAAAATGCTAGTAGGAGTATGGGGGTGGCTGAAAAGTTAGTTGAGTCTAGTTGTAGCGTTCATAGTGAGAGGGCAATAAATAAAGATAGTATTATCCCTTCTAAGCACAACAGGGCGGAAAGGAGGTGGGTTCGGTGGAAAGCTAGGCCCGTGAGCCCTAATAGAAAGGTTGAAGAGAAGGCAAAGTGAGTAGGGGTCATTAAGCAGTTATGGACTTTAACCAGAAGTTCTTGAGCCGAAATCAAGTGTTTTTCTTAAACTAATTGCTTATTCAGCTCATTCAAGGCCTCCCTGGATTCACTCATAAATTAGGCCTAATGTGAGGAGGGCAAGAACGGTGGAAGCTCAGAGAAATGTAGTGAGGGGGGATGTTAGCTGATCACCCCATGGAAGCGGGAGTAAGAGGGCAATTTCTAGGTCAAAGAGGAGGAAGAGAATCGCGACTAGGAAAAATCGGAGTGAGAAGGGCAGTCGGGCACTTCCTAGCGGGTCAAAGCCGCACTCGTAGGGGGAGAGTTTTTCGTGGTCGGGGGTAATTAGAGGTAGTCAGAAAGATACAACAGCGAGGACTACACATAACGCTGTGGCGATGGTAATAACAGTTGTAATAAGGTTCATTATCTTTCCTTGGGATTTAACCAAGACTGGGTGATTGGAAGTCACTTGTACTTACTTTGATACTAGAAAGATTAGGACCCTCATCAGTAGATAGAGATGTAGAGGAAAAGTCAGACAACGTCTACGAAGTGTCAGTATCATGCTGCAGCTTCGAATCCAAAGTGGTGCTCCGACGTGAAGTGGTACTTAATTTGGCGGAGTAAGCAAACTGCTAGGAATGTTGATCCAATAATAACGTGGAGGCCGTGGAAACCAGTTGCCACAAAGAATGTGGAGCCGTAGACTCCATCTGCAATTGTAAAGGGGGCTTCATAGTATTCTATGGCCTGTAGAAAGGTGAAGTAGAAGCCGAGGAGGATGGTCAATGTAAGGGAGTGAATTGCTTGTTTTCGCTCACCCTCCATGATGCTGTGGTGGGCTCAGGTGACGGTTACTCCTGATGCAAGAAGTACCGCTGTATTAAGTAAAGGCACTTCAAAGGGATCTAGGACGTTAATGCCTGTTGGAGGCCAGCACCCCCCTAATTCAGGGGTTGGTGCGAGGCTCGCGTGGTAGAAGGCTCAGAAAAAGCCTAGAAAAAAGAAGACTTCAGAGGTGATAAATAAGATCATGCCATATCGTAGACCTTTTTGGACGGGGGGTGTGTGATGGCCTTGGAAAGTTCCTTCTCGGATGATGTCTCGTCATCATTGATACATTGTGAGAAGTAGAAGGACTAAGCCTAGGACCAGAAGTGTCGTAGAATGAAAGTGGAATCAAATAGCGAGGCCTGATGTTATTAGGAGGGCTGCAATTGCACCTGTTAGGGGTCAAGGGCTGGGGTCAACTATGTGGTATGCGTGTGCTTGGTGGGCCATTAGACGTTTTCTTGTAGATAAAGACTTAGAAGAAGAACAAAGACGTAGGCTTGGATTATTGCTACGGCGATTTCAAGAAGGGTGAGGAGGAGAAGCAGGACTGCTGTGAGGATGGCAACTGTTGGTATAAGGGGAAGGAGGACGAAGGCTGCAGTTGCGATGAGTTGAATTAGGAGATGGCCTGCCGTTAGGTTGGCAGTTAACCGAACCCCAAGCGCTAGAGGGCGGATGAATAGGCTAATTGTCTCGATAATAATTAGTACCGGGATTAGCGGGGTTGGTGTGCCCTCTGGGAGAAGATGTCCTAGGGCAATGGTAGGTTGATTTCGTAGCCCAATGATGACGGTTGCAAGTCAAAGGGGAACTGCCAGGGCTATATTAAGAGACAGTTGTGTGGTAGGGGTGAAGGTATAGGGGAGAAGTCCTAGCATATTCAGGGTGATGAGGAATAGTATAAGGGATATAAATAAGACGGCTCATTTATGCCCGGCGGGGTTTAAAGGTAAAAGAAGTTGTTGGGTAAATCGGTTGATGAACCAGCTTTGGAGGGTTAGCAGGCGGTTGTTTAGTCATCGGGCAGATGGGGTGGGATAAAGTGCTCAGGGCAGGCTAAGTGCTAAAGCGATTAGGGGAATACCCAGGTATGTGGGGCTCATAAATTGGTCAAAGAAGCTTAGTGTCATGGTCAGTTTCAGGGCTCTGTTTTAGGGGTTTCGGCGCTTTGAAGGGTGGGCTCATTTGGGTAGGTATGTGCTAGAACTTTAGGGGGAATAATGGTTAGGAAAATTAATCAGGAGAAGACTAGGATGGCAAACCAGGGTGCGGGGTTAAGCTGAGGCATGTCGCTAGGGGTGGTTGGGGGTCACCAATCTTTAGCTTAAAAGGCTAACGCTAGGCCCTATTTAGCTTCTTAGCGAGGCGTCTTCAAGTATTAAAGAGGATCAGTTTTCGAAGTGTTCTAAGGGAACAGCTTCTACTACAATTGGTATGAAGCTGTGGTTTGCTCCGCAGATTTCAGAGCATTGTCCGTAAAAGATTCCGGGTCGGGATGCAATGAAGGCTGTTTGGTTTAGGCGTCCTGGGACTGCGTCTATTTTTACGCCTAGGGCAGGGACTGCCCATGAGTGAAGTACGTCTTCCGCGGAGACTAAAACTCGGATGGGGGATTCCACGGGGACAACCATTCGATGATCTGCTTCAAGGAGGCGGAATTGACCGGGGGTTAAGTCCTGAGTGGGAATTATATATGAGTCAAACCCAAGGTCTTCATAATCAGTGTATTCGTAGCTTCAATATCATTGGTGACCTATGGCTTTGATCGTTAAATGGGGGTCGTTAATTTCGTCTATTAGGTAAAGGATGCGGAGGGAAGGAAGGGCGATAAGAATAAGAATAATCGCAGGCAGAATTGTTCAGATAATTTCAATTTCTTGGGAGTCCAGAATATACTTGTTTGTTAATTTGGTGGTGACCATCGCCACAATAATGTAAAGTACTAGTGTGCTAATGAGGAATACAATCATTAAGGCGTGATCGTGGAAATGAAGGAGTTCTTCTATTACGGGTGAAGCTGCATCTTGAAAACCTAGTTGGGAGGGATGTGCCATTAAGTAGACGAGACACGTGGGGGTTTAACCCACGATACTGTCTTGACAAGGCAGTGTAATTAACCTTTTACTAGTGTCTCATGAAGAAAGTGACAGAGCGGCTATGTGGCTGGCTTGAAACCAGTATAAGGGGGTTCGACTCCTCCCTTTCTCGTTAATGGGATTGAACTTGAACAAATGCGGGCTCTTCAAAAGTGTGGTAGGGAGGAGGGCAGCCGTGAAGCCACTCTACATTAGTTGTAGTAAGTTCTACCGCTAATACTTCTCGTTTAGCGGCGAATGCTTCTCAGATAATGAACAAGAACATAATGACTGCCACTAGAGAGACTAGGGATCCAATAGAGGAAATTGTGTTTCAGAGGGTGTAGGCATCTGGGTAGTCTGAGTACCGTCGGGGCATGCCTGCTAGGCCTAGGAAATGCTGTGGGAAGAAGGTAAGATTCACTCCGATGAATATAATTCCGAAGTGGATTTTTGTTCAGGTGCTGTGTAGGGTGAAACCTGAAAATAGGGGGAATCAGTGCACAAAGGCTGCCATAATAGCAAATACGGCTCCTATTGATAAAACATAGTGGAAGTGTGCGACTACGTAGTACGTGTCGTGAAGAACAATATCTAAAGAGGAATTAGCCAGGACGATTCCTGTTAGGCCTCCCACGGTGAAGAGGAAAATAAAGCCGAGGGCTCATAGAAGGGGGGTCTCTCATTTAATGGAGGCCCCATGAAGTGTTGCCAGCCAGCTGAAGACTTTTACGCCAGTTGGGATGGCAATAATTATTGTGGCAGATGTAAAGTAAGCACGAGTATCTACATCCATTCCTACGGTAAACATGTGGTGGGCTCAAACAATAAAGCCGAGAAGGCCAATTGCCATTATAGCCCAGACCATCCCCATGTAGCCAAAGGGTTCTTTTTTCCCGGAGTAGTAGGCAACAATGTGGGAGATTATGCCAAATCCAGGAAGGATAAGAATATATACCTCAGGGTGGCCAAAGAATCAAAAGAGGTGTTGGTAAAGAATGGGGTCCCCGCCTCCTGCTGGATCAAAAAAGGTGGTGTTAAGGTTTCGATCTGTTAATAGTATGGTGATCCCTGCAGCAAGTACGGGCAGGGACAGTAGGAGTAAAACAGCAGTAATTAAAACTGACCAAACAAATAGAGGTGTCTGGTATTGGGAGATGGCGGGGGGTTTTATGTTGATGATTGTAGTAATAAAATTAATTGCCCCCAGGATTGAAGAGACCCCTGCGAGATGTAAGGAGAAGATAGTGAGATCGACGGATGCTCCTGCGTGGGCTAGATTGCCTGCGAGAGGGGGGTAAACGGTTCATCCTGTGCCAGCACCGGCTTCAACTCCGGAGGAGGCTAGAAGGAGCAGGAAAGAAGGGGGGAGAAGTCAGAAACTCATGTTGTTCATTCGGGGAAATGCCATGTCGGGGGCACCAATTATTAGTGGGACAAGTCAGTTACCGAAGCCTCCAATCATGATTGGCATTACTATAAAGAAAATTATTACAAATGCATGTGCTGTTACAATTACATTATAAATCTGGTCGTCGCCTAATAGGGCGCCCGGTTGGCTGAGCTCTGCTCGAATGAGCAGGCTCAGGGCTGTGCCTACTATTCCGGCTCATGCACCAAATACTAAATAGAGGGTGCCAATGTCTTTGTGATTGGTCGAGAAAAATCAACGTGTGATTGCCACAGGTAGGATGGCTGAGTTTTAAGCGGTGGATTGTAGCCCCATAGACAGAGGTTCGAGTCCTCTTCTTGCCAAGCTCTGGGGTGTAACATATTAGATTGCAAATCTAAAGAAGCAGGCTAACGTCTGCCGGGGCTTTCCCCCGCCTATTGCCTGCCCTCGGCAGGCGGGGGAAAGGTAGACAGATGCTCGCTGGTTAGGGCGCTTAGCTGTTAACTAAGAGTTTGTAGGATCGAGGCCTACCTGTCTAGTAAGGCTTTAGCTTAATTAAAGTGTCTGTTTTGCATGCAGGAGATGTGGGGTAATAACCCGCAAGTCTTAAGCAGGGACTGGGAGATTTTCACTCCCGCTTAGGGCTTTGAAGGCCCTTGGTCTGGTGTTATCCTAAGTCTCTTACAGGCTTAGTAATGCTGTTATGGACGGGGTAATGGGAAGTAGAAGTAAGGCTAACATTGTTGCGGTGGCTAGGGGGAGGGTTAGTTGGCTGGGAGAGGTGCGTCATGGTGCGGTTCCGGGGAGATTGTTAGGGGCCATGGTTAATGTTATGGCATAAGAGAGGCGTAAGTAGAAGTAAAGGCTTAGTAGTGCGGTGAGTGCTGCTAGGGTGGCTGTGCAAGGGAGTTCTTGTTTAGTAAGTTCTTGCAGAATAAGTCATTTTGGCATAAAGCCTGTTAGGGGAGGAAGGCCCCCAAGGGATAACAAAATCAGGGGGGCTAAACATGTTAATGCGGGTGCTTTAGTTCATGAGATGGCGAGGGTGTTGATGTTGGTCGCTTTGTTAAGTTTAAATACCAGGAAGGTAGAGGATGTCATAATGAGATATATGAGGAGGGCAAGAAGTGTTAGGGCTGGGGAAAATTGTAAAACTAGAATTATTCAGCCGAGGTGCGCAATGGAGGAGTAGGCAAGGATTTTTCGTAATTGTGTTTGGTTTAGGCCCCCTCAACCCCCAACAAGGGTTGATGTGAGGCCTAAAATAATTAGGAGGGTTGGGTTGGTGAATTGAATTTGAAGGAGGAGGGCGAAGGGGGCAAGTTTTTGTCAGGTGGATAGGATGAGGCCGGTAGTTAGGTCAAATCCTTGAAGGACTTCGGGGAGTCAGGAGTGAACTGGGGCGAGACCAATTTTTAAGGAAAGTGCGAGGATAATAACTGTTGTAGGAAGGGGGTGTGTCATTTGTTGAATGTCTCATTGGCCGGTTAATCAGGCATTAGTAGTGCTAGCAAAGAGAAGTATGGCGGCTGCGGTAGCTTGTGTGAGAAAATATTTTGTGGTTGCTTCAACGGCTCGGGGGTGGTGGTGTTGAGCTATAAGGGGAATAATTGCAAGGGTATTTATTTCGAGCCCTATTCATGCTAGAAGTCAGTGGGAGCTCGCAAAAGTAATTGTGGTTCCCAGGCCGAGGCCAAATAGTAGGGTGGCCAAAATATAGGGGTTCATTAGCAAAGGAGGGGGTTTAACCAACATTCTTGGGGTATGGGCCCAAAAGCTTAATTAGCTGACTTTACTAGGAAGTGGTGTAGTGGAAGCACTGAGAGTTTTGATCTCTCTAGGTAGGGTTCGAGCCCCTTCTTTCTAAGGAGCTGGGGGGAGTTTAACCCCCATGATTCACTCTATCAAAGTGGCCCTTTACTTCAGGCACGGCCCCAGGGTTAAAGTATTGGTGGGAGCCCTGCAAATGCGATAGGAAGGGCTAAGTGTCATACTACTAGTGCAAGTGTTAGGGGAAGAAAGTTTTTTCAGATTAAGTGCATGAGTTGGTCGTAACGGAACCGTGGGTAGGATGCCCGTACTCACAAAAACACTACAGAGAGGAGGGCGGCTTTGATTATTAGATTGGTGGCTGTCAGTTCTGGTAGTGTCGGGATGTGGGAGGCTCCTAAGAATAATGTAGCGGAAAGTGTATTTATGAGTAGGATGTTAGCATATTCTGCTAAGAAGAATAGGGCGAAAGGGCCTCCTGCATACTCTACATTAAACCCGGAGACTAATTCGGATTCACCTTCGGTTAGGTCGAATGGTGCGCGGTTTGTTTCTGCTAGGGTAGAGATATACCATATAGCGGCTAGGGGTCAGGCTGGTAAGATTAGCCAGGTGCTTTCTTGGGCCACAGAGAAGGTTTGTAGGGTAAAGCCCCCAGTGAAAATAATTGCGTTTAGAAGAATGAGCCCAAGGCTAACTTCATAGGAAATGGTTTGGGCTACGGCACGTAGCGCCCCAATGAGGGCATACTTAGAATTTGATGCTCATCCTGACCCTAGGATGGAATAAACGGCCAAGCTGGACAGTGCAAGAATGAAGAGGATTCCTAGATTTAGGTCGGCCATTGGGTAAGGAAGGGGTATAGGGGTTCATAGTGTGAGGGCAAGGGTGAGGGCAAGTATTGGGGTTAGAATAAAGAGGAGGGGGGAGGAGGTTGAGGGGCGGACGGGCTCTTTAATAAATAACTTCACTCCGTCAGCAATAGGTTGAAGGAGGCCGTAAGGGCCCACAATATTAGGACCTTTTCGTAGTTGTATATAACCCAGGACTTTTCGTTCGAGGAGGGTGAGGAAGGCGACGGCTAGAAGAATGGGGACAATAAAGGCCAGGGGATTTACGATATGCGTGATGAGTACTGAAATCATAGTTAAGGAGAGGACTTGAACCTCCGTAGAAAGAGCTTAGGTCTTTTGCAGTAACCGAGCTCTGCCACCTTAACATGCCGTAATCTTCGGCAAGGGGGCATGCCCTTTTGCCTACTTTAGTTGTCTTCATTAGGTGGGGGTGAGGCATACTGGTAGTATGGGCCTCTTTTTTTCGGTCCTTTCGTACTAGAAAAAATCATAGCATAGATAGAAACTGACCTGGATTACTCCGGTCTGAACTCAGATCACGTAGGACTTTAATCGTTGAACAAACGAACCCTTAATAGCGGCTGCACCATTAGGATGTCCTGATCCAACATCGAGGTCGTAAACCCCCTTGTCGATATGGGCTCTAAAAGGGGATTGCGCTGTTATCCCTAGGGTAACTCGGTCCGTTGATCGGCGTTGCCGGATCTTAATTGGTCAGATGTTCTGTTAGCTAGAGCGGGTGCTCTCGGTTGTGGGACACTATGATCCCAGTCCACGTGGGGGTTTTTTATTTCCCCGCGGTCGCCCCAACCAAAGACATGGTATAATTTTCATTTGTTTCGACCCATATTAGGGGTTGCTTAACATGATTTATTCCAGTGTCTAAAGCTCCATAGGGTCTTCTCGTCTTATGGTGTTATCCCCGCTTCTGCACGGGGAGATCAATTTCATTGACTTGAAAAAGGAGACAGCTAAGCCCTCGTTATGCCATTCATACAGGTCTTCATTTAAAAGACAAGTGATTGCGCTACCTTTGCACGGTCAAAATACCGCGGCCGTTAAACTTATAGTCACAGGGCAGGCGGGACCTCTTATTCTTGGTTTTCAGCAAGAGGCGATGTTTTTGGTAAACAGGCGAGGCTTTATGTGTTTGCCGAGTTCCTTCTCTTTCTTTTAGTCTTTCCCAGTAGGCATGCCGGTGTGGGGTTAACGGTTAAGGTTGAATGTTTTTCCAGTTATTTGGTCTGCAGTTCATTACCCTCTTTTTTTGGGTCCGTTAAAGTTCGGTGGGGGGTCCGTTCCGAGTTACGGGCGTGCGGGGAGAGGGCCGAGGCCCTCTTATTACTCATCTTAGCATAGTCGCGCCCATGTTTGCATGGGTTGGTCTGGTAAAATTAGGGGGGTGAGAAAAAACTATCAGAATAGGGAGTTGGTGCAATGTCTGAGCTTTAACGCTTTCTGCGGGGATGGCTGCTTTTAGGCCCACCAGAACATATTACTTTTTCTTATTATGATCTTTACCCTCCTGGGAAAGTTGTATCTTGTTTCAAAGGGGCTGTACCCCCTTTGGCTAACTCTCACGGTTTCTTCAAGGTCTGTAAGGGGTTGAGACGGAGTTGAGGTAAGAAGCCGGGAGGCTGAACTCCTATCCAGTTCCCAGACAACCAGCTATAACTGAGTTCGGTAGGTCTGTCACCTCTACTCAAAGCTCTTCCCACTCTTTTGCCACAGAGACGGGTGTGCCCTATTGATAGGCTGTCTTGGAGTAGCTCACTCAGTTTCGGGGTGTCAGACTAAAGTTCTCTTTGCCTGAATATTTCTGGCTAAGTCATGATGCAAAAGGTACGAGGGGGAATCTCTGCTTTTTGTAGCTTTACTGGATTATTTCATTTCTCTTTCAGCTTTCCCTTGCGGTACTTTTTCTATTGCGCCCGTAGTCCCTTTTCTGTCGCCCGTACTTAGGAGGAAAAATGGTTTGTTTAAAAGACACTAGTGTGTTTGGGGTTATAAATGGTGATTTGTTGTTTTTAGGTGTGGGGCTAGCTGTTGGGCTTCAGGGTGACTCGATTTGCACGGGTGACTTCTCGGTGTAAGGGAGATGCTTTTCTGTCTTAGCTACATCCTGATTTTTCCAAGCGCACCTTCCGGTACACTTACCATGTTACGACTTGCCTCCCCTTTGCAATGATTGAATATTAATTATTGTAAGTTCTTGGGCTCGGGGAGAGTGACGGGCGGTGTGTGCGCGCTTCAGGGCCAAATTCAGCAGGACACTCTACTTCTTGCTTACTGCTAAATCCTCCTTCGGAAAGACGTTTCAGTCAGATCATTCGTATACTTTCTACTAAAGAATGTAGCCCATTTCTTCCCCCTCCATTCGCTACACCTCGACCTGACGTTCTGGGCTGTGCCAATTCTGCTTACTATGAGGCCTTCACAGGGTAAGCTGACGACGGTGGTATATAGGCGGGATAAACAAGGAAGGGTGAGGTTGAACGGGGGTTATCGGTTCTAGAACAGGCTCCTCTAGGTGGATCTAAAGCACCGCCAAGTCCTTTGGGTTTTAAGCTAATGCTCGTAGTTTCCTGGCGGACAACAGATGTAGGGGGTTGTCAATGTTTAGGGCTAGGCATAGTGGGGTATCTAATCCCAGTTTGTATCGTAGCTTTCGTGGGGTCAGGTAAAATAAAGCCACTTTCGTGATTGGTCTTCTTACTTTCGGGAACGTATAACAGTCTTGAAAGCATTCGGCTTTAGTTTTTATTTTTTCTTAACCACTCTTTACGCCGGGGTTTATCAGCTTGAGCCTCTCGTATAACCGCGGTGGCTGGCACGAGTTTTACCGGCCCTTTTAGCCTTAACTAAGTCAAGTTTTCACTTATGGCTTAATGTTTATCACTGCTGAGTTCCCTTGGGGGTGTGGCTAAGCAAGGCGTCGTGGGCTTTTATTGATGTGCCTGATACCAGCTCCTTGTTTCCGGGCAGGAAACTGTAAGGGCATTCTCACGGGTGTGCGGATACTTGCATGTGTAAGTTTGGCTAAAGTTGATAATAAAGTCAGGACCAAGCCTTTGTGCTCTCGGGGCTTTCTAGGGCCCATCTTAACATCTTCAGTGTCATGCTTTAATTAAGCTACGTTAGC